TCAGCTTATATTCCTACTAATGTAATTTCCATTACGGATGGACAAATATTTTTATCCGCCGATCTATTCAACGCTGGAATACGACCCGCTATTAATGTGGGTATTTCTGTTTCTAGAGTAGGATCTGCAGCTCAAATTAAAGCCATGAAACAAGTAGCCGGCAAATCAAAATTGGAACTAGCTCAATTCGCGGAATTAGAAGCCTTTGCACAATTTGCTTCTGATCTCGATAAAGCTACTCAGAATCAATTGGCAAGAGGTCAACGATTACGCGAATTACTCAAACAATCCCAAGCAGACCCTCTTCCGGTGGAAGAACAGGTAGTTACTATTTATACCGGAGCGAATGGCTATCTTGATCCGTTAGAAGTCGGACAGGTAAAAAAATTTCTCGTTCAATTACGTACCTACTTAAAAAAGAATAAACCTCAATTCCAAGAAATTATATCTTCTACCAAAACACTCACCGAGCAAGCGGAAGCTCTTTTGAAGGAAGTTATTCCGGAACAGATCGAACAGTTTCTACTTCAGGAACAAACATAAATTCATCACTCTTATTCTTAAAGAATAATAATTGAGAAATAGTTCTGATTTGAATCATTAAAAATGGGTTTCTTGGCATAGCTATAAAAAAAAATTAAAGATGTAAATAAATTGCGTCCAATAGGATTTGAACCTATACCAAAGGTTTAGAAGACCTCTGTCCTATCCATTAGACAATGGACGCTTTTCATTCCTAACTTTTCAAATTCTTTCTTTCTCTAGGATAAAATTTGATTACGATTACAAGGAAAATCCTTTAGGGAATAAAAAAAATAAGGAGGCAATGCATACCAAACATAATAAGGAAAGGAATGTAGTAAGTATTGTATGTATTAAGCGGGTAGCGGGAATCGAACCCGCATCGTTAGCTTGGAAGGCTAGGGGTTATAGTCGACGTTTGTTGATTATTTTTAACGTCTCTAATTCAAAACCGAACATGAATTTTTGCTTTCATTCGGCTCCTTTATGGAAAATCGATGTATTCCCAGTCCCAGATAAAAAATGATATCCATAACATCTATGTCAGCTTTTCTGTCTGAATGCATCCAAAGCTACTCACTTTCTAGATGATCCCTCTAGACGAGGGGGATCATATAAAATCCAAATCCGTTTAGTCTAGTTACTTCGTTCCCTATTTCTACTCAACTCACAGGATCCTGAGGAAAAGAATTTGGTTTCCACCGAGCTGAAACAATACGCCGATGGTTTTAGTAAACCAAAAACATCATTTTATAGCTATGGGCTTCAATCTCCCCTTAAAAAAATTGAAGATCTAGTTACGATTGGAAATAAACTTTTGTATCTTCATCCATGGATCCTTTACTCATACTCATTCAATTGGAAGAGTTGATCCAATTCAAAAAATTATGCTTCGCGATCCCATAATCCAATTTTGTCTTTATTAAATTTCTAATTGACTTTTGGATACAAATCGTGAGAAGTTATATTCTTCCTCAAATATGCCATTGAGAGGTAAAGGATTAAACCTTTTTAAGAAATAAAGTTTTTTTGTCGGAAACTGAAAGACCCCTTAACTATTTAAGGGGTTAATAGAACGAATCACACTTTTACCACTAAACTATACCCGCTACAATTTCATTATTGTATATGAATGGAACCTTTGTCGAATAAAGGAGATGAACCTCAAACCAAGATAGCATCAGAATTATGAAAATTATAGCGTTAACATCTATTTCATCCCGCTAGAAACTTAAATGAAAGAAAAAAAAAAAAAGGCAAGGCGAAGAACAAAAAAAGACTTATTTAATAATAAATATGAAATTATAAATAAATATAAAATATATGTGTTTAATATTTGAGTTTATTGTTTATTTAATATATGTATAATGTATGATATGTGTCTGTATATGTTTTTTTACAGTTAAAGTAAATAAATTTAGTAAAATAATAACAAATCTTAATTCTTAAATAATTAAGAATTAAGATTTGACACTTCCATCATAGAATGAGAATAGAAATTATAGAATGAGAATAGAAATTGCCCGACCAGTACTTAAGCGGGCCAGGGTTTTTTCGTACAAAATAAAAAAGTAAGGTAGTCTTTCTATTGGTGATATCTGTTTCATTATATAAATTGAATTGCTGATCTGATCAAAATTTTTTATATCGTATAATATCATCATAATATTTATATATATATTGAATTGATTGTTTTTTATATTTTTCTATTCTAATTCTAATAAGAAGCTATTTTAGCTGTTATATCACATAAAAAATTTTCAATTTTGAGTTGGGAGAGATGGCTGAGTGGACTAAAGCGGCGGATTGCTAATCCGTTGTACGATTTTTATTTATACCGAGGGTTCGAATCCCTCTCTCTCCGCTATCCCTCATCACTGGATCCCTTGATTAAAATAGTTAATGGAATAAAGAATTCCTAAAAAAAGCAAAGCTAAAAATGTCTTATGTTTATTCTTCACGTCCAGGATTGCGTCCTGGATCATTAGATAAGAATCCGAAGATGAAGAGAGAAACAAAGAATATCACTACTGTATAAACAAAGAGTTTGAGAGTAAGCATTACAAAATCTCCAAGATCATTTTTTTAGGGGAATAGATTACCCATTTTTTTCGTACCGCATATGCTATAATGAAGTGTGTGTGTTTTTTTTTTTTCAAAAAATCATGAATTTAGGAGAATATTGAAGATTTCATCGAAAACTTACAGCAGCTTGCCAAACAAAGGCTAAGAGAAAAAAGAATAGAGGTATGATAGGCATAATGTCTATGAGTGGATTGAAAAAAGCATAAGCCTCGGGCAATTTGGCGAAGAAAAAACTACTCGAACTCAAATAAGGGATAGAATTAAGACAGATACAGATTAAACTAAAGATATTAAGCATAACAAAAATTTCGTTCTTGTAAATTAGATAATTTAATTTTGATTGAGTCATTTTTATAATATAAGGTAAAAATGAAAAAGGCAGGCCAAAAAATCCTTCTTTTTCTTTGAACTATCCCAAATCAAAAACCCCTTTCAATTCTCAAACGAGAATACAAAGAATTATACTTTCATACAATATCTTAATAGAATTCAATGTAATGATCAATGAATTTTTTGATTCTATATGTATAGAAACCTAGCAACAATATATTACATACTAGAATTGACGAATAACCAATACTAATATAATATTAGTATTTATTAGTGTTGAATAGAAATTCAAATGGGGCGTGGCCAAGCGGTAAGGCAACGGGTTTTGGTCCCGTTACTCGGAGGTTCGAATCCTTCCGTCCCAGACCCTTTCTGCTATAAAGGGCAGATTGGATCACATTGTTTCCAACATTAAGCAGAAAATTGTTAAAGAGAACAATCTTTCGTTCTGAATTCTAAGAATGATTCTTAAGAATTTTTTTTGGTTTCTTACAAACAGAATCAAGTGTCAAATGCAGTTGGAAATAAAGATCTTTAATTTTTTAACTTAAATTTTTATGATATAAATCTTTGCTTTGGTATTCGAAGAAGTGCAATAAATCTATATATTATCGATAAACTTTCCAACCTTCGTGGGTCATTGGAATAGTTTATTTGATTAAAAATAGATTTTATTCTGGAATTGGGAATTCATTAGAGCCCCTTTCTTTGAGGTTTTTAATTTATTTGTTCAAGAAAAAAAAGGATCCTTCATGATTGATCGTCCCGAACAATCTGTTGAAAATTTCAATAAATCTTAAGCAAACTAAACTCATTTATTCTTTTTTTTGTTATGTATTGTATTTCATTCTTATGTATTGTATTTCATTCTATTAATATGATATGGGGTTAAAAAAGGGATCCTTCCTGAGTAAGACTTTTCCGGAAAGTAAGGAAAGGAAAATATTATTATATCTATAAATAGTCTCTATAATTTAATATTATAGAGACTATTTATAGATATAATATAAAATCAAAACTATACGGCCGGCCATATCATAATATATAATAATATATACATATATCAGTTGATCCAATGACTATTCATGATTTCATATTGAATCAATTCCATATCAGTTTGAAATTAAATAAGAGAAATGTTATGGTAAAACTTCGTTTGAAACGATGTGGTAGAAAGCAACGTGCGACTTGAAGGACATGATTGACTGTGGATTCTTACATCCGCCATTTTCTATAAGAATGAAGATGCTCTTGGCTCGACATAGTTTGTTCTTTTTACTAGGAACCTAATTTGTGTTGGGTTCTAATCTAAATAAAAAGTACATGATGAAGCTCGAGCAGATAAGGATTGAGATTCATTGATCGGGGGGAAGAATCTAGGGTTAGTGACAATAAAAATCAATAAGTTGAACCAACTTTGTAAATATATCCTCTATAATATAAATTATTAATATAAATGGATAAATTATATAAATTGAAAAGGGTTAAAATTCAAACAAGTTTGAAATAAAAAAGAAAATAAGTAATATTTGTCGGAATTCATAAAACTATTTCGATCAAAAGTGTATCACAAGGGAATCAATCTCTCTTATTTTTTTCTATAGAAAGAAAAAAAAACAAAGGGTATGTTGCTGCCCTTTTGAAAGGAGTAAGGATCACCGAAGTAATGTCTAAACCCAATGATTTCACAAAACAAAGATAAAGGATTCCGGAACAAGGAAACACTATTTTCAATTGTCTCAACAATTGGATCAAAATGCGGAATAAAAATTGATTCGAGACAAACAAAAGAGGTTAGAGACGGCTCAATAAATATCTAAGGATTTCCTCAGAATTACCCAACTTGAGTTATGAGTACGAATGAGATCTTTTTAACTTTCGTAAGGAAAGAGGAAGAAAAAACCACTTTAATCATAGTCTAATTCATTATTTATTCAGTATTTTATGGATATATTTGCCGTTCTATACAGAAATTAGAATCATTTTTTCTCGAGCCGTATGAGGATAAAGCCTCCTATACGTTTCTAGGGGGGGCATTGTTTATCTACATCTATCCCGATGAGCCATCTATCGAATCGTTGCAATTGATGTTCGATCCCGAAGAGAAGGAAGAGATCTTCGGAAGGTAGGTTTTTACGATCCGATAAAGAATCAAACCTATTCAAATGTTCCCGCTATTCTATATTTCCTTGAAAATGGCGCTCAACCCACAGTAACTGTTCATGATATTTTAAGGAAGACAGAATTATTTAAAGAAGGAATATTGGGTTAACTGTTAATTTAATAAAATTCAAAAAAAAAAATTGAATAAAAAAGAGAGGGTACTAGCATCTATCTTTGTATAATTATTTCTCCATAATTTGTTTGCTCTTTTTTTGCTCATTCATTATTTTATTATTTATTTTTTATTGTGGGAATTTAATTTAGCGACAAAGACAGGGTGAATTTCGGTTATTGTACCTCTTTTGATTGAATCAACTCGATATTTTTCTCTACCCTGTCTTTATTTATTTTTGCATTCAAATTTCTTTTTTTACTTATATTGTGCCAATCCAACACAAGGCCTTAATTTGATTTATTTAGAATTTTTTTCTCAGCATTCTATATCATATTGACAATGGTGTACCGAACAAATATAATTTGATCATAGATAAATAAAATGGATCTGTTTATTCCTGCCTCATATTTATTTTTTTTCCTTCGCTTTAGCCTTAGTCACCTTAGTCATAAGGATGTGTTTACTGAATTTACTGGTATACAAGACGTAAAAAAAAAAAAAATGGAATGGATCAAGAGAAAAATAGGTATAAGTTTTGATTATAGATATTTAGATATATCTATATGAGAATTTATTTGAGAATTTATTATTTTTTAATCCAATCCTACCTATTTTAGTGAATTGGTATTTATAATTGATTAAAAAAATCTTTCTTTTAAATTTAATTTGTTGCTAGTTCAATCTTTTTATTTTGGCGGGATGGGATCAAAATTTTTTTTATCGTATCTACAATCCGGGTTGCTAACTCAACGGTAGAGTACTCGGCTTTTAAGTGCGACTATGATCTTTTACACATTTGGATGAAGCAACGAATTCGTCCAGACTATTGGTAGAGTCTATATAAGACCACGACTGATCTTAAAAGGTAATGAAGGAAAAAACAGCATGTCGTAATAATTTTTTTATTAAAATTAAAATAGAACTTTTAATTTATCCTTAACTTAACTGTATATATATATATTATTAATTGTTTTTATTTTTGGAAGGAGACAAAAGAAATTTACAGTTGGGTCTAGTGAATAAATGGATATCGTCTTTTAGCCCTAATTTTGGTAAAACAAAAAGCAACGAGCTTATATTCTTTGGAATAATTACCCGATCTAATTTGGATGTTAAAAATAGATTAGTGCCAGTGCAGAAAAAGGTTTTTATGCGAGTAAATCATTGATTATTTTTTATTTTTTTATGAAAAAAAATCCTAACTATTCTCTTGGAGACGGATGTGTAGAAGAAACAGTATACTGATAAAGTAAAGAGAATATAATTTTTTCCAAAATCAAAAGAGCGATCGGGTTGCAAAAATAAAGGATTTTTTACCCTCTTTTAACAAAGGAGAAAACCTATAGAAAAGGAGAGGAAAAGGATCCTGTTGATTGGATTCTAGGTCTCCGGGGTCTATCTTTATTTCTTAACTATATATACTGTAATTATATACCCTGTTCGGACCATATTGCACTATGTATCATTTGATAATCCAAGAAATGCCTCCTGTCTTGTATCTCTGTTTCAAGTAGAAAAATGTAAATGGAAGAATTACAAGAGTATTTAAAAAAAGATAGATCTCCGCAACAACACTTCCTATATCCGCTTCTCTTGCAGGAGTATATTTACACACTTGCTCATGATGATAGTTTAAATGGTTCGATTTTTTACGAACCTATCGAATTTATTGGTTATGACAATAAATTTAGTTTAGTACTTGTAAAACGTTTAATTATTCGAATGTATCAACAGAATTTTTTGATTTATTTGGTTAATGATTCTAACCAAAATAGATTCGGTGGACACACCAATTATTTTTATTCTCATTTTTTTTATTCTCAAATGGTATCAAAGGGTTTTTCAGTCATTGTGGAAATTCCATTCTCGCTACGATTAGTATCTTCCTCCGAAGAAAAAGAAATACCAAAATCTCAGAATTTAGGATCTATTCATTCAATATTTTCTTTTTTAGAGGACAAATTATCTCATTTAAATAATGTTTCAGATATACTAATACCCCATCCTATCCATTTTGAAATTTTGGTTCAAATCCTTCAATGCTGGATTCAAGATGTTCCCTCTTTACATTTATTGCGATTCTTTCTACATAAATATCTGAATCTGAATAAAACTATTCAGAGTAATAAAACTATTTATGTTTTTTCAAAAGAAAATAAAAGACTATTTTGGTTCTTGTACAATTCTTATGTATCTGAATGCGAATTTTTATTAGTTTTTTTTCATAAACAATCCTGTTATTTACGATCAACATCTTCTGGAGCCTTTCTTGAACGTTCACATTT